TTCGGATAAAATGCTTAGCTAATTCTATGCGTCTAACCAAAAAATCCTTTCTTCTTCCAATTTTTCTATCTTCCCATTCATTCCCGGTGGAACCTTCTTCCCCTAATTCCTTCCATTCTGCCAATGAATGATCTGTAATAATTCGCAAATCCAGATCGGCTAATTGTTCTCTGATAGCACTCGCTCCAGTAGAGATTTCTCGATTTCGAAATGTATCGAAGCCTTGGGTAGTAAAAAAAAGTGGGATGCTGTATTTCCAGGATTGGATTTCATATTCGAATGAACCTCGTAATCGTAAGAAAGTGGGTTTTTTAGCAACGGGCCTAGCAAAAGAAAAATTGGGATAGGTTCCTATGAATTCCCCCCCTTAAAAATCGGACGTGAAGGTTTCCTCTCATCCGGCTCAAGTAGTTACATCAAATAAAGAAAGGGGTTCTTTTTTTCCAATTCCCATTTTGTTCTAGAAAGCCCCATAAAGATTTACTCCTTACTCAAGTTCACAGCGAGGACCAACCAATATCTCATTATTCATTCTTACTTTTACTTTATGAATTAGTTATTCAATTCAATTACGACAGAAAGGAAATGAGAAATTATTGAGTAGTCTACTTCCCTTCGAATGAGAAATTCCTTTTATTTTATCAAATAAAAATTCGAATATCTTCGAACTCACTCATCTCATAAGGGATTTACTTGTCTATGCATCGTTTCATTCGATCTTTTAGGTCCCTACTTCACCTCGATGGTTATGCTATGATATCCTTTGAAGCATATATGCGATGGATAAACTCCTGTAACCATGCCATATTTGTTTACTTGAATGGAATCTCTTTCGAAAACAAATGGAATGGCTAATTCCACGAAAGAAGTTTTTTTTTTTTTTCACGAGGTATAACTAGCAATTCCTATTTATCTATTATGGAATCGACCATGGATCAATTCCCCTTTCTATTTGGAAGTATTTAATACACCCATAATTCTGAGCTTCATGTTCCTCCTCCAAAGAGACATGTCAGAGTCGGGGGCATCCCAATCGGATTGAATGGGGCGACAGTTTCTCATTCCGAATCTGTAAAATCAAGATTTCGATCAAATCACACATCGCAGTATACTAGGCCTTCTAATTCCTTAAGGGGTTTATCTAAAAAATTCGCGATATAACTGGGAAGACGTTTCAAATACCACACATGAGTCACTGGGCATGCCAGTTTGATGTATCCCATTTGATATCTTCGTACCTGAGAATCAACAAATTCGACTCCGCATTGTTCACAAAATTTTGGGTCTTCTTTTTCATCTCCGATCACTCGATAATTTCCACAAGCACAAATTCCACTTTTAATAGGTCCAAAGATTCTTTCACAAAACAATCCATCTTTTTCCGGTTTATTGGTTTTGTAATGAAAAGTATAGGGTTTTGTCACCTCTCCAACTATTTCTCCATTAGGTAGGATTTTGGTGGCCCACGTACTTATTTGTTGGGGAGAAACCGATCCAATTCGAAGTTGTTGATGTTTATACCGATCGATCATAGAAGAAAAATTCGGATTCATTCCGATCAAGCTTCCTTCCTATGAATCTGGAAGTTCTTCTCAGATACAAGGAAATGATTCAGTTCCAGAGCCAAAGACCGTAGTTCTCGAACGAGTAATCGAAAAGATTCGGGAGCATCCTCCGGGTTAGGTATTGTTCCTCCAATAATCATAGTACCAAGTACTTCCTGGCGAGCTCTAATATGATCGGATTTATAAGTAAGCATCTCTTGTAAAATATGCGCAACACCAAATCCCTCTAGAGCCCAAACTTCCATTTCTCCTACTCGTTGTCCCCCTTGCTTGGCCCTCCCTCTAAGGGGTTGTTGTGTAACAAGTGCATAATGTCCACTGGAGCGCCCATGGATTTTATCATCAACTTGATGAATTAATTTCAGGATATAGGGTTTTCCTATTATAACAGGTTGTTCAAAAGGATCTCCTGTTCTTCCATCAAATATTCTGCTTTTTCCTGGATACTCGGGTTCAAAGACCCATGGATTTGCTGTTTGCTTGCTGGCTTCATATAATTCAGAAAACACTAATTTTCTCGAAGCTTCTTGCTCATATCTTTCATCAAAGGGTGCTATTCTATAATGTCTGTCCAGCAAGTTCCCCGCTAACCCGAGAGAGCATTCAAATATCTGTCCCACATTCATTCGCGAAGGTACTCCTAATGGGTTGAAGACCATATCCACTGGTGTTCCATCTTGCAAATAAGGCATATCTTGTCTAGGCAAAATTTTCGAAATGATACCTTTATTCCCATGCCTTCCAGCTACTTTATCACCTACTTTGATTTCACGTTTCTGTGAAATATATACACGAATAATTTCTGGATTATAACTGGACCTTTTTTTTTTCTGGATCCATCTCACATCAATAACCCGGCCCCTTCCCCCTATAGGTAATTTTAGACAAGTTTCCTTTGCAGTGGATACCTGAATGCCAAGTATGGCTCGTAATAA